TCTCCTACATAATGATTATGGCCCAGAAACCGAGTGAATAGTGAGTCATTCATATTAGTTGGATAGGTACGTACAATCAATTCTAAATATAAAAAAATTGATCAAACTTTTCATCAAAGAAAAATCCTTCCGGGGATAAAGATCAATTTTTTTTGTGAAAAACTGTTAAAAACTGTTAAAAAAAAGATATATATCTATTCATTTTTGTGAAGATGGCGCTCCCATTTTTTTCCAATAGTTATTCTTTATTTCTACTAAATAAAATCAATTTTATACCAGGTTAAATCAATGAATTAGAATGAATCAATCGATCCATTTTTTTTTTAAACTATGTTTAATGGATACTTTTCTTTTAGATCATGATTCTATTTATAAATCATGGTTATATTTCGTTTTTTAGACTATGATTCCATAAACTTCTAAAATTCTTTTCCAGTTTTAGATTTTTCAATAATAACTCCTTACCCCCATGGATCTATTCCAAATTAATGAATCATCACAGGAATTTTTATATTTGATTGTTATAGTGTATACCCACTATGTAATGCACACAACACAAAACAGACGGTTCATCATAGAATGATCATTCGAGTCTTTTTACTCTTTGTAGCATATCAATTAAGATTTCTCTAATTATCCTAATCTGTAAGATAAATTCTTTGATTCTTTAACCTTGATAAAATCGGAATAGTTCCTTTCATTCTTATACTACTACATTTGGATTAAATTAAATCTAATTTTTTTTATTGATTCCTTTCAAAAATAATAATAATAATTTGAATAGAAGGTCATATCCTTTTTTTTTTTAATGATTCTTTTTTTTTATGTTATTTCGTACTGTATAATTCCTTTGCTTGTGGGATCATTTTCTCACAAGAGGTAAGTAAAAGAAATTATAGAATGGATTGCTACCTATGCCCAGATCTCGGATAAACGGAAATTTTATTGATAAGACCTTTTCAATTGTAGCCAATATCTTATTACGAATAATTCCGACAACTTCAGGAGAAAAAGAGGCATTCACCTATTACAGAGATGGTGCGATTTGATGTTCTTTTTTATTTACCGTTTTCAGTCTTCGGAGAAAGATACATTATTCGGGAGAGAAAGAAAAAAAGATTATTGAAATAAATCTACGCTTATCGTGAAGGTGAAGTTTGTAAATAAAACAATTCCTTCTGTCGTGTATCCCCGATTAATGCAGCCTCAGATGCTTCAATTGTAGATTCTAGTATTGAGCGAAAGGTTACACCTATGGGTTAGGTCAATCTTACTCCACTAGTACCAATAGGCAGCATAGGGGAAGAAGCACTACGCCCAGGAATCAACAATATGAAAACTTTGTTATAAAATTTTACCTTTTCTTTATCGGAATCGGGACTAACAAGAATGGTTGGTACAACAAACATCCATCTCGTTCGTATTTTGGATACCCATATAACCATCGAAGACTGTTGAAGTGACTAATTCCTGGAAATTAAGGGGTGTTAAGAACAAAGAAATTGTTAGAGTTATCATTTTTATCTAGTACCAAGATACTTGATATTAAGAAAAGATCTTTTACAGGAAGGTTGGCTAGAGATTTCTTGTAAAAACACTAGCCCCGTTCGGTTCATAATGAAATAATTTCAATCTTTTTGATTTCATGGATTATTCTCATTATGCACATAAAAAATAAAAAAGGAGGAGCCGTATGAGATGAAAATCTCACGTACGGTTCTGGAACGGAGATTCTTTGAATCGAATGACGACCGTAACGGATGTCGGCTCAATCCGAAGGAAATTATGCGGAAGCTTTACAGAATTATTATGAAGCTATGCGACTAGAAATTGACCCCTATGATAGAAGTTATATACTCTATAACATAGGCCTTATCCACACAAGGAATGGAGAACATACGAAAGCTTTGGAATATTATTTTAGGGCATTAGAACGAAACCCTTTCTTACCACAAGCTTTAAATAATATGGCCGTGATCTGTCATTACGTGCGACTATCTCCACTATAGAAAGAAAAAAAAGGAAAGAAAGAACAAATCCGCTAATAACTAATAAATACTAGAAAATAGGCTTTCTACATATCATATTTATCGTGTCCAAAACAACGATTTTTATCAGCTGTAGCAAATAAAAAGTAAAAAGAAAGAAACTTCATAGAAGTCGAAATATGAAGAAATAAGTATGCCTAGATCCTTTAATCGATGGATAAAGAAAGGATCTAAATTGATAGAATAAGCATCGTAAAGATCAATTAGTGAGGTTTTGGGCCGATACAATAAGAACTGCTTACTTATGTCACGATATGAGATAAAAGTTTAGGAATCAACTTATGTAATAGAGTCGATCCCCTAAGTTATTGAGCAGCGGTGTAGAATCAGATCCCAAAGATAGTAAGTCTTTTCTTTCGTATGAAAGGAAGTCTTTTTCAAAGATTCTATAGAGATTTATATATGAAATATGAAACCGAGATAGTTACCTTTCAGAAAATTATAATGATAGT